TTTACAAATTACAATTAAATGTGTATTTTTTTGTTACCAGTGCGCTATTTCTGGTTTCTGTTTATTCTTATCTGGCTGGGTTTTTTTGTTACCAGTGCGCTATTTCTGGTTTCTGTTTATTCTTATCTGGCTGGGCGTAAATGTTTGGTTGTGGTGTTATTGCGTGTGTGAGTGATGTTGCTTTATTTTGTTCCTTACGTTGATTTGTTTACAGTTGTTTGTTTTTCGGTGCCGTTTTATGTTTTTGTGTGTTTATGATTAAAAGGGTTAAACAGGTTTTTCTCGTTAGGGGCATTATGACGGGGTTTTGACTGGCTGGGCTAAAACTTATTTGTCTGTGGGAGTTTTTGTTGACTTGTGTTGCTTATTAGTTTTTATTTGTGGTTATTTTATTAGTTTTATTGAAATTTGTACCATTCTGCCTTTGTTATTTCCTCTAAGTTAAGTTTTATTCTTGCTTTTTCGTTCAGTGTTTGTTTGTTCTATATGTAAGTTTTTGCGTGTTTTGTTCGTTGATTCTAGATGGGTTGGCGGGGTGGAGTGGTATTGTTTTATTGTTCTTTATTTAGGTTTTAATTCTCATTAGTTGTTATTGGTTGTTCAAGTATCCTTGTATTTAGCAATACGTTTTAGTTTCGGTTAAATTTTGTGCCAGCAGCCGCGGTTATACCTTGGAGGCGTTTGAATGTGTTCGGTGTTTGTAGTTTTATTTTAGTTTTGGTTAGATTTTATTTTTTTAATTGTTAGGTGAAATTTCTATTTTTGTTATTATGTCTTTTTTCTGTTTGGAGGCTATGAAATTCCTTTTTTAGACTAGGATTAGATACCCTATTATTTTGGAATGTTAATTTTTGTGGCTTGAGTAGTATTAGTTATGTTCTTGAAACTTAAAGAATTTGGCGGTATCTCATTCCGTCCAGAGGAATCTGTCTCGTTATCGATAGTCCGCGTTGGACCTTACTTGGTTGCTTTGGTTTGTATACCGCCGTATATTGATTATCTTTTTAGAGCTTGTTAATTTTCTTGTTTCTTTATTTTGGTTTATTTCAGGTCAAGGTGCAGCTTGTTTCTAAGTGGAATGATGGATTACATTGCTATTTGTTTGTTGGATTATTAATTGTAATGTTGGTATGAAATTGGATTTGGTTGTAACTGTTTGTAGATTGTTATTTTGATATTTGGTTCTGAGATATGTACACATCGCCCGTCGCTCTCGTTTGTTGTTAATGAGATAAGTCGTAACAAAGTGGTCGTACCGGAAGGTGTGGCTGGATTGATTATTCAGATCATTTCTATAGTTGAGTTTTCATTTACGCTGAATTATTGTGTCGTGCGATTCGGCATGGTCTGATTTTATTTATTATCTTGTTTTTGTTTTTGTTATAGTTTTGTGTTTATTGAAGTATCATTTTGGTTGTTGTAATATTTTGATTTAATCTTTTTTACTATAGTTTATTTGTACCGTGAGGGGTTTAAGTGGTTTAATATTTTATTAAAAGTTGATTTTGTTTTTCGTACCTTGTGTATCAGGGTTCATTGAATTTTATTATTTATTTTTATTTCCCGATTCTTGAGGAGTTAGTGATTTATGTTAGTTACTGTTTTATTAGTATTAAAAATAGGTTGCTGGTAGTGAAATGTTAATCGTCTTTGGTGGTTTCTGGTTTTTCAAGAAATGAATTAAATTCATGCGTCTTGTATAATTTCTGTTTTTTTTCTATTTATTTTTACTTGATGCTAAGATTAAGGGGGATTAGCTCCTTGTTTTATTTATTATAATTTTTGTGTTTATTTGGTTTTGTGGATTTTATAGTGATTTTCAATTTGATTATGTTAAAATTTTATTTGCTCTATTTTTTATTTGTTTTTGGTTTAATTTTTTTATTGAAATGTTTTCTTTATCTTTGGTTTGTGTATTAATTATTGTGTAATTAGTAAATCTTGCTTGTTGTGTTGATGTTGCTTCGATGTTAATTTCTTTTGAGGAACTAGGCAAAGATTTCATGTCCGCCTGTTTAACAAAAACATCTCTTCTCGTTAGTTTTTGAAGTATGGCCTGCCCACTGACTTATTTCTGGTTGAAGGGCCGCGGTATTTTGACCGTGCAAAGGTAGCATAATCATTAGTTCTTTAATTGTGATCTGGTATGAATGGCTTGACGAGATATGGTCTGTCTTAACGTGGAATTATTTATTGAATTTGGTTTTTGAGTTAAAATTCTTAGATGTTTTTATGGGACGAGAAGACCCTATAGAGTTTTACACTTTGCTTATTTTTGTGTTAGGTTTGTTTATTATGTTGTTTAATAAGTTTAGTGTTTTGTTGGGGTGATGGGAGGAAATATTTGTAACTCCTCTTTGCTTTTTTATATTTATTTATATTTGTTTGATCCATTTATTTTGATTATAAGATTAAATTACCTTAGGGATAACAGCGTTATCTTCCTTGAGAGTTCTTATTGGCGGGAAGGTTTGCGACCTCGATGTTGGATTAAGGTTAATTTTCGGTGCAGGAGCTGAAATTGATTGGGTCTGTTCGACCTTTAAAATCTTACATGATCTGAGTTCAGACCGGCGTGAGCCAGGTTGGTTTCTATCTATAATAATGTTTTATACCTTAGTACGAGAGGACCGGGTATTTGGAATAAGTTCTATGTTTAATTGATTTTCATTAACTGTTATTGTACTATTTTGGCAGATAAGTGCATTGGATTTAGAATCTATTAATGTAAGGTTTAATTTTACAAGTAGTATATGTTGGATCTTTTTTTTCTTGTTGTTATTTTCTTTTTGTTAATGATTTTTGTTATGGTTGGGGTTGCATTTCTTACTTTATTGGAGCGTAGGGTTTTGGGTTATATTCACATTCGTAAGGGTCCTAATAGGGTTGGGTTTGTTGGTATTTTCCAGCCTTTTAGAGATGCCATTAAGTTATTTACTAGGGAGCAGTATTTTCCTTTGGTTTCTAATTATCTGGTTTATTATTTTTCTCCTGTTTTTGGGTTTTTTCTCTCTTTGTTGGTTTGATTGTTGATTCCTTATTTGAGTGGTTTTATTTCTTTTGAGTTGGGGTTATTGTTTTTTTTGGCCTGTACGAGACTTGGTGTTTATACTGTTATGATTGCTGGATGGTCTTCTAATTCTGGTTATTCTTTGTTGGGGGGTCTTCGTGCTTTGGCTCAGACTATTTCGTATGAGGTGAGATTAGCTTTTATTTTGCTTTCTTTTGTTGTTTTGGTTTGTAGATATAATTTGTCTCATTTTTATTTTTTTCAGGTTTATATTTGGTTAATTTTCTTTTCTTTTCCTCTGTCTTTTGTTTGGTTTATTTCTTGTTTGGCTGAGACTAATCGTACTCCTTTTGACTTTGCTGAGGGTGAATCAGAGCTTGTTTCTGGGTTTAATGTTGAGTATGGTGGTGGTGGATTTGCTTTGATTTTTTTGGCTGAGTATGCGAGTATCCTTTTTATGAGATTGTTGTTTTGTATCATTTTTTTGGGTTGTGATTTATATTCTTTTGTTTTTTATGTTAAGCTTGCTTTTATTTCTTTCTTGTTTGTTTGGGTTCGTGGGACTGTTCCTCGTTTCCGTTATGATAAGTTGATATATTTGGCTTGGAGGAGTTTTTTGCCCCTTTCTTTAAATTATCTTTTGTTTTTTGTTGGAGTTAAGTGTTTTATTTTTTCTTTGTTATAGTGTATTAATTTAGGTATTTAAGTTAATAGAAGATTTGAACTTCTTTCATAATGTTTTCAAGACATTAGGCTTATTCTGTAGCTATTTAACTATTTTAGTCTGTTATTTTGTCTCATAGTTTTGTTATTATTGGATTTGCTATGTAATATAAGAAGTACATCATTGTTAGAACTTGCCCTGTTAGGATATATGGGTCTTCAACTGGTCGGGCTCCGATTCATGTTAGTAAAATTACGGTGTTTGTTATCGTTCAGAATATTATTTGGTTAATTGGGTAAAATTGTGTTCCCCGAAATTTTGATTTATTTGTTGGTATGATGAATAGGATTGCAATTGATATTGCTAGGGCAATTACCCCTCCGAGCTTATTTGGGATTGATCGTAGGATTGCGTATGCGAATAGGAAATATCATTCTGGTTGGATGTGCACTGGTGTTACTAGTGGGTTTGCTGGGGTGAAGTTGTCTGGATCTCTTAGGATATACGGTTCCTTTAGGGTTAGAACTGTTAATAGTATAATGGTGATTGCGAATCCTAGGATGTCCTTTACTGTAAAGTATGGGTGGAATGGGATTTTGTCGGTATTTTTGTTTAGTCCTAGGGGGTTATTTGATCCTGTTTGGTGTAGGAACAGGAGGTGGATTATTACTATTGCTGTGATTACGAATGGTAGTAGGAAGTGTAAGGCGAAGAATCGTGTTAATGTGGCGTTGTCTACTGCGAATCCTCCCCATACTCATTGAACTACTTCCTTTCCTACGTATGGGATTGCTGATAGTAGATTGGTAATTACGGTTGCACCTCAGAATGATATTTGCCCTCATGGTAGTACATATCCTATGAATGCTGTTGCTATGGTTAGGAATAGGATTGCTACTCCTACGGATCACGTGTGTATGAAGTTGTATGATCCATAGTATATGTTTCGTCCGGTGTGTAGGTAGATACATACGAAGAATAGCGATGCTCCATTTGCGTGTACTGTTCGGAGCAGTCATCCGTAGTTTACGTCTCGACAAATGTGTCTTACTCTTCTGAATGCTATTTCTACGTTTGGGCAGTAATGCATGGCTAGGAATAGACCTGTTGCAATTTGTGCGATTAAGCAGATTCCTAATAGTGATCCAAAGTTTCACCATCCTCTAATTGTTGATGGTGTTGGTAGGTCTACTAAGGCGTCGTTTGCGATTTTGAATAGGGGGTGTTTGTTTCGTGTGGGTTTATTCATTATCTTGTGTGTCGTAGTGGTCCCTTGGATACATTGATGATGTTTACGACTACAATTAGGGTTAATAGTATGTATAGTACTAGTATGGTTATTATTGTTCCTATTATTTGATTATATATAACGGTTGTTGTGGTTGTGATTTCGTTTTCTATTATTGTGTCGTGTATAATTATTTCCTTGTTGTTGGTTACTGCGGGTATGATGTATGTTAGGGCTGGTAGTGTTATTGTTGTGGCTATTATTATTTTATTTGATGGTGAGAATATTTCGTTTGATGCTAGTCTTGTCATGTATATGAAAAGTACTAGTATTCCTCCGATTATGATTATGAATAGGATGTATGAAAATCAGAATCTTCTGTATATTGTTCCTCTGATTAGGCATATTAGTATTGTTTGTGTAAGTAGCATTAGGCCTACAGCTATGGGGTGTTTTATTTGTGTAAATATTAATCTTGCTATTGTTCTTATTGATATGAATATTTTTGTTATGTCAGGGGGTATTTTATATAAAATGTTAGTTTTGGGGATTAATGAAATGGCACTGGCCTTTCCTCTGAAGTTTTAAAAGGTTGGTCCTTATTTTTGGTTTACAAGACCAATATTTTAGTTAAATTATTAAAACTAATTTAATGCCAATGTGATTATATTTTTTTGTTATGTATTTTTGTGGTGTTTGGGCTTTCTCTTCTAGTCGTAAGCATTTATTGATTACTTTGTTAAGATTGGAGTTTATTGTGTTGGTTCTATATTTTTCTATGTATTTTTATTTGTGTGGTTTTAATTATAGTTTATTTTTTGTTGTTTATTTTTTGGTTTTTTCTGTTTGTGAGGGTTCATTGGGCTTGTCTGTTTTGGTTTCTATAATTCGTAGTCATGGTAATGATTATTTTCAGTCTTATAGTGTTCTTCAATGTTAAAGTTTCTTTGTTTTTTGGTTTTTTTAACCCCCCTGTGTGTTTTTTCTGGTTCTTGATGGTTGGTTTGCTCTTTGTTGTTTTTTGTTTCTTTTGTTTACATATTTTTTTTCCCTTATTTTTTTTGTTGGAGTGGTTTAGGTTATATTTTTGGCTGTGATCTGATTTCTTATGGTCTTGTGCTTCTTAGTTTATGGATTTGTGTTCTTATGGTTTTGGCCAGAGAGTCTATTTTTCGTTTGAGTTATTTTTCTGGTTTTTTTCTTTTTGTTGTTATTATTTTGACTATCATGTTGTATTGCACTTTTAGAAGAGTTGGGCTGCTTTCTTTTTATGTTTTCTTTGAGAGAAGATTGATCCCTACTTTGTTTTTGATTTTGGGTTGGGGGTATCAGCCTGAGCGTATTCAGGCTGGTATTTATTTATTGTTTTATACTTTATTGGCTTCTCTTCCTCTTCTGGTTGGTATTTTGTTTATTTATGATTCTTTTGGATCTTTGTGTATATTTTTGTTGTGTGGGGGAGGCTCTTTGGTCGGTGGCTTGTTTTATATTTGTATGGTTTTTGCCTTTCTGGTTAGGATGCCTATATTTATGGTTCATTTATGGCTTCCTAGGGCTCATGTTGAGGCTCCTGTTTCTGGTTCTATAATTTTGGCTGGTGTTTTGTTGAAGTTGGGGGGGTATGGTCTTCTTCGTGTTTTTCCTGTTTTGTTTAGGTTTGGGTTTAAATTCGGTATTGTTTGGGTTTCTTTGAGTTTGGTCGGTGGTTTGTTTGTTAGTTTATTTTGTATACGGCAGACTGATTTGAAGTCGTTGATTGCTTATTCTTCTGTGGCTCATATAAGTATGGTTATTGGTGGTATTATGACTTTGAGTTATTGGGGGGTCTGTAGATCTTTTGCTTTGATGGTGGCTCATGGTCTTTGTTCTTCTGGTCTTTTTTGCCTTTCTAATATTTCTTATGAGCGTTTTGGTAGACGGAGTTTATTGGTTAATAGGGGTTTAATTAACTTGATACCTAGAATGGCCATGTGATGATTTTTGTTGAGATCTTGTAATATGGCTGCCCCTCCTTCTCTTAATCTTCTTGGTGAAATTGGTTTGTTGTGTAGCTTGGTTTCTTGGTCTTGGTGTCTTATGTTTGTTTTGGTTTTTTTGTCTTTCTTTAGTGCTGCTTACACCCTTTATTTATATTCTTATAGTCAGCATGGTTCTATTTATTCTGGTCTTTATTCTTGTTCATTGGGTTATGTTCGTGAGTTCTTGTTGTTGTTTTTGCATTGGTTCCCGTTGAACTTGATTATTTTAAGGGTGGATGTTACTGTTTTTTGAGTTTAATATTATCTAAATAGTTTAAGTTGAGAATATTGGTTTGTGGTGCCGATGGTGTAGGTTTCTATTTTAGGTTTATGTTTATGTCTATTTGCTTTGTTAGATTTATTTTTTTGTTTCTTTTGGGTTGATTTTGTTGTTTTTGGGGTGTTTATTTTATTATAAATGATTTGGTTTATTTTATTGATTGAAATATTATTACATTGAATGGTAGATCTATTGTTATGACTTTTTTATTTGATTGGATATCTTTATTATTTATGGGTTTCGTTTTTATTATTTCTTCTTTGGTTATCCTTTATAGTGATGATTATATGTTTGGTGATTTAAATATTGTTCGGTTTATTTTGTTGGTTTTGATGTTTGTTGTTTCTATAATGTTTTTGATTATTAGTCCTAATATCATCAGTATTTTGTTGGGGTGAGATGGTTTGGGCTTGGTTTCCTACTTGTTGGTTATTTATTACCAGAATGTGAAGTCTTATAGTGCTGGTATATTAACTGTTTTGTCTAATCGAATTGGTGATGTTGCTTTGTTGATGGTTATTGCTTGAATAATTAATTTTGGTAGTTGGAGTTTTATTTATTATTTGGAGTTTTTATCAGGTTCTGTTGAAATAGAGCTTATTTCTTTCCTTGTTGTTTTGGCTGCTATAACTAAAAGTGCTCAGATTCCTTTTTCTTCTTGGCTTCCTGCGGCTATAGCTGCCCCTACTCCGGTTTCTGCTTTAGTACATTCTTCTACTTTGGTTACTGCGGGTGTTTATTTGTTGATTCGGTTTAGTCCTTCTTTTGGTTATTGGTTGAATGTTTTTCTATTGTTGGTTTCTGGGTTGACAATGTTTATGGCGGGTTTGGGCGCTAATTTTGAGTTTGATTTGAGGAGGATTATTGCTTTGTCGACGTTAAGACAATTGGGTCTTATAATTATAACTATTTCTATTGGTCTTTCCGGTTTGGCCTTTTTTCATCTGTTGACCCATGCTTTGTTTAAGGCTTTGCTGTTTATGTGTGCTGGGGGTGTTATTCATTCTATGGGGGATTCTCAGGATATTCGTTTTATGGGTGGCTTATCTGTTTATATGCCTTTTACTTCTTCGAGTTTAATGGTTTCTAATTTTGCTCTTTGTGGTATGCCTTTTTTGGCGGGGTTTTATTCTAAGGATTTTATTTTGGAAATGTTTTCTATGAGATACATTAATATATTTGGTTTTTTTTTATTATTTTTGTCTACGGGTTTGACCGTTTGTTATTCTTTTCGTTTGTTTTATTTTGTTTTATGTGGTGATTTTAATTTTGTTCCTTCTTATTCTATGGGCGAGTCTAATTATAACATGATGTTTGGTATGGTAGGCTTGCTGGTTATGACTGTGTTTGGTGGTGGTTCTCTTATATGGTTAATTTGTCCCACTCCTTCTGTTATTTGTTTGCCTTATTATTTAAGGTTTCTTACTTTATTTGTGGTGTTTGTCGGGGGTTGGTTTGGTTATGAAATGGCTGGGTTTGGTGTCGGTGATAACTTATTTTCTATCCGTTTTTATGGTTCTTCTTCATTTGCTGGTAGTATGTGGTTTATACCTTTCTTCTCTACTTATGGGGTTTCCTATACTCCTTTGGAGGTTGGTTATAGGGCTACTAGGGTTTTTGATTCTGGTTGGATAGAGTATTTTGGTGGTCAGGGTTTGTATTGGGTCCTCTTTAATTTGGGCAGGGTTAATCAGTGGTTTCAGTATAATAATTTGAAGGTGTTTTTGGGATTTTTTGTTATGTGAGTGGTTATTTTGTTGTTTGTTCTTATTTACTACTTGAATAGCTTATTTTAGAGCGCGACACTGAAGATGTCGATGAGGTATTTATTGCCTTTGAGTAGATATTTATAAAAGGTTTCTTTATCTTTACAGTGAAAGTGTAATGTTTTATTTAAACTATATAAATAGAAGTGTAAACGGATTTTAACCGCTATAGTGATAAGTTAGCAGCATTCACTTTTCTGTCACTTCCTTAACTGGAATTTTAATTCAATTTTATTATTAACAATAATACACCTCTTTCTTTGGTTTCAGTTAAAAAAGTGAGGATAATTCGGGTTTATCTAGGATCAGGTCGAAACTGATTGCAATTATTTCGCTTCTCACTTTTTGTTGAGACTAACTACTTAAGTAGTACTTTTTGAATGCAACTCAAATGTTATTGTTAACTATAGTCCCTAGTTTCTCCATTCAAGGGATCCTTGGTTTCATTCATGGTATAGTCCAATAATTAGGATTAGTAGGAATACTGATCTGATGATCATTCATGATTTTATGTTTGATGTTATTATTGTGATTGGTATTGGTAGTAGTAGTGCAATTTCTACGTCGAAGATTATGAAGATTACTGCAATTAGGAAGAATCGCGATGAGAATGGTAGTCGTGCGGAGTTTTTTGGGTCAAACCCGCATTCGAATGGTGAGCTTTTTTCTCGATCTTCGTTTATTTTTTTTGAGATTAGCGTAGTCAGTACTATAATGGCTGCTGATAGTAAGATGGTTATTGTTGCTGTTGCTGTAATTATTAGTATTATTTATCTTGTTTTTCACAAATTTCTTGATTGGAAGTCAAGTATACTTTCTTGTATTAGATAAATTTTATTTTATCTTCCTCATCAGTAAATTGAGATGTATAGGAATAATCAGACTACGTCTACGAAGTGTCAGTATCAGGCTGCAGCTTCAAATCCGAAGTGGTGGTTTGCTGAGAAATGTAGTGTTGTATGTCGTATTAGACATGTGGCTAGGAATGTTGTTCCAATGATTACGTGTAGTCCATGAAAACCTGTTGCTACGAAGAATGTTGACCCGTAGGCTGAATCTGCAATTGTGAATGGTGCTTCTAGGTATTCATAAGCTTGTAGTGCTGTAAAGTAGATTCCTAGTAGTACGGTGAAGAATAGTCCTTGGGTTGTTTGCGTGGCATTATTTTCTAGTAGTCCATGATGTGCTCATGTTACGGTTACTCCGGAGGCTAGCAGAATTGCCGTATTTAATAGGGGAACTTGCATTGGGTTAAATGGTTGAATCCCTGTGGGAGGCCAGGTTGATCCTAATTCAATTGTTGGTGATAGTCTTCTGTGGAAGAATGCCCAGAAGAATGATACGAAGAACAGGACTTCTGATACGATGAATAGGATTATTCCTCATCGTAGTCCTGTTGTTACCATCTTTGTGTGTAGGCCTTGATAAGTTCCTTCTCGGGTTACGTCCCGTCATCACTGGATTATGGTTAGTACTGTGATGATTGCTCCAATCCCTAATAGGCTGTCGTCGTATTGGTGGAATCATTTGATTAGTCCTATTAAAGTAACTATTGCTCCAATAGCTCCTGTGAGTGGTCATGGTCTCTTGTTTACTATGTGAAATGGGTGGTTTTCGTGTATTGACATTAGTTAACTTCTCTAGAGTATAGTGTTCTTAGGATTGCAAATACATATGATTGGATAATTGCTACTGCTGCCTCTAAAATTAATAGGAGGATTTGTGCGGTAATTAGGACGGTTAGTAATGTATGTCTTATTGATGGTCCATTGTTTCCCAGTAGGGTTAGTAAAAGGTGTCCTGCAATTATGTTTGCGGTTAGGCGCACAGCTAGTGTTCCTGGTCGAATTAGGTTGCTGATTGTTTCGATGATAACTATGAATGGTATTAGTATTGTTGGGGTACCTTGTGGTACTAGGTGTTCGAATATGTGGTTAGTGTTTTTGATTCATCCAAATAATATGAATCTTATTCATAGGGGCAGGGCTAAGGTTAGGGTGAGGATTAGGTGGCTTGTTCTAGTAAAGATGTATGGGAATAGTCCTAGGAAATTGTTTATTAAGATCATTAGGAATAGTGATGTTAGGATGAATGAGTTTCCTTTGTTTTCATTTCCCTTTCTTAAAATTGTTTTTATTTCTTGGTGTAGCTTGTTTATTAGTAGGCTTACTATTATTCTATTTCGTGATGGAATTAGTCAAATTCTTGTGGGAATAAGTATTAATCCAATGGCGGTTCTTGTTCAATTTAGGGGCAGATTGCTGATTTCTGTTGTTGGGTCAAAGATTGAGAATAGATTTCTTATCATTTTCAGGTTGTTTTATTGACGCTGATGGATTTTTTTGTTCTTCTTTGTTGATTTGGCGATTGGATAAAGTAGTTCATGATGTTAAATATTAGGAATGTGGCTAGGAATGTAATGTATAGTATTATTCATTCTATGGGTATTATTTGAGGTATAAAAGGATATCTTTCTGATTATTTCAGTTTGACATTCTGATGTTATAAATTAACTAATCCTTTGTCATCAGAGATATTTGCTATGATATCATGAAGTGGTTTAAGAGACCATTACTTGCTTTCAGTCATCTGATGGTTATTCTCTTGCCTTTGAGACTCAGTTAATGAATTGGTTTGTTGAAACTCTTTCAATTACGATTGGTATAAATCTGTGGTTTGCTCCGCAGATCTCTGAGCATTGTCCATATAGTAGTCCTGGTCGGTTGATTGAAAATCTTACTTGATTTAGTCGTCCTGGTGTAGCGTCAGTTTTTACTCCTAATCTGGGTACTGTTCATGAGTGTAAAACATCTGCTGCTGTTACAATTAATCGAATTGGTGAGTTTATTGGTAATACAATTCGATTGTCTGTGTCTAGAAGTCGGAATGTGTCAATTGGTTGATCTTCTTGTTGAATTATGTATGCGTCGAATTCTAGTTTTGTAAAATCTGAGTATTCATAGCTCCAGTATCATTGGTGCCCTACTGCTTTTAGTGTTATTGCTGGGTTGTGGATTTCGTCCATGAGGTATAGTAGTCGTAGGGATGGGATTGCGATGAATACTAGGATGATTGCAGGTGCAATTGTTCAAACGGTTTCGATTATTTGTCCTTCTAGGATGAATCGTCTAGTTTGTTTATTTTGGATAATTCTAATTATTGAGTAGAACACTGTTGTAATGATTATTAGTATGATTATTAATGCATGGTCATGGAAGAAGATTAGTTGTTCTATAACAGGTGATGCTCTGTCTTGTAGGGTTAGGTTTAATCATGTTGTCATTTTTCTAATGAAAGTTTTAAACTTTATTTGTGGAGCTTAAATCCAATGCACTTATCTGCCACGTTAGATTTAATTAGTTAGTGAGATGGTTGGTAGTTCTGAGTATCTGTGTTCTGCTGGTGGAAAATTTTGTAGTCACTCTACTGAGTTTCTTGTGTGTGTTGGGAATAGGATTTGTCGGTTTGATGCAATTCTTTCTCATATGATGAATAGAAATATTATTACTCTTACAAATGAAATTGTTGATCCTATTGATGAGATAATGTTTCATGTGGTGTAGGCGTCTGGGTAGTCTGAGTATCGTCGTGGCATTCCAGCTAGTCCTAGAAAGTGTTGTGGGAAGAAGGTTAGGTTAACTCCTACAAATATGACGGCGAATTGGGCCTTTAATCATTTAGGGTTTATAGTTAGTCCTGTAAATAATGGGAATCATTGTACAAATCCTCCTATGATTGCAAACACAGCCCCTATTGATAGTACGTAGTGGAAGTGGGCTACTACATAGTAGGTATCATGCAATACAATATCAATTGATGAATTTGCTAGTACTACACCAGTAAGTCCTCCTATGGTGAATAGGAATACAAATCCTAGGGCTCATAAGCATGCTGCTCTGTATGTCATTCGGGTTCCGTATATTGTTGCAAGTCATCTGAAGATTTTAATTCCGGTAGGCACCGCAATAATTATTGTGGCTGATGTGAAGTATGCTCGTGTATCAACATCTATTCCTACTGTAAATATATGATGTGCTCATACCACGAATCCTAGGAGCCCGATGGCTAGTATAGCAAAGATTATTCCTAAGTTTCCGAACGCTTCCTTCCTTCCTCTTTCGTGGCAAATGATGTGGGATACTATACCAAATCCTGGTAGAATGAGAATATAGACTTCAGGGTGTCCGAAGAATCAGAATAAGTGTTGGTATAGAATTGGGTCTCCCCCTCCTGCTGGGTCGAAAAATGATGTGTTTAGATTGCGGTCTGTTAGTAACATTGTGATTGCTCCTGCTAGGACTGGTAGTGATAGCAGGAGAAGTAGTGCGGTGATGGCAATTGATCAGACAAATAGTGGGATTCGTTCGGGTTTTATGCTTTTTGGTTTTATGTTGATCGTTGTTGTAATGAAGTTTACTGCCCCTAGGATGGAGGATACTCCTGCTAAGTGTAGGGAAAAAATTGCAAGATCTACAGATGCCCCGGCATGTGCAATTCCTCTTGCAAGTGGGGGATAGACAGTTCATCCTGTTCCTACACCACTTTCTACAGTTCTACTAGTGAGTAGTAAGGTTAGTGATGGTGGTAGTAATCAAAATCTTATGTTATTTATCCGTGGGAAGGCCATGTCAGGCGCTCCCAGTATTAGTGGTACTAATCAGTTTCCGAATCCTCCAATCATAATTGGCATAACTATGAAGAAGATTATAACAAAGGCGTGGGCTGTAACGATGACGTTATAAATTTGGTCGTCTCCAATCAAGGATCCTGGTTGTCCTAGTTCTGTTCGAATAAGCATTCTTAGGGAAGTTCCAACTATTCCTGATCAGGCTCCGAATACAAAATATAGTGTTCCAATGTCTTTGTGATTAGTTGAGAAGAATCATCGGGTGAAGATTAGTGGGGTGGCTGAGAATAATAAGTAGGCGATAGGCTGTAAATCTATTTAGAAGCGTTTACGTCGTTTTCCCACTATTTCTTGATGAGAGCCTTGTATTCATTTTGTGATTATAGAATGCAATTCTATAGGGGTGAGTTGAAGCGCTTACCAAGGCCTAAAGGGTTCCCTTTATTTATAGCTTTGAAGGTTATTAGTTTGTGTTTAACTTAAGGCCTTCAAGTCTAGTTGACGTTAGTGATGATTGTGCAGGCTGCTAATCCTATCAGGGAGATAGAGGATAGGATTAGGGTTGTGGTGTTTTTGGCTGTGTTGTTTTTATGAAATTTTAAGTTTCATTTCGGTTCTGCGTTCAAGATTATAAATCTTGAATAGGAGATTTTCAAGTAGTAGTACAGGGTGATTAGTGATGTCACTACTACAATTGTTGCTAGTGGGGCCATGTTGTTGGTGATTATGGCTTGAATTACAATTCATTTCGGGAGGAATCCTAGGAATGGTGGGAGTCCTCCTAGGGACAGTAGTGACGTGAATATTATGAATTTTATCAGTGTGGCTTCCTTATTTGTCATTATGGTTTGATTAATAAAAGATACTCCTGATAACCTGATAGCTGACACTACTGTTAGTGTTAATGTGGAATAGATTGCAAAGTATACTATCCATAGGTTTTCTCTTGCAGTTAGTGCAATTAGTATTCATCCCGTGTGGTTGATGGATGAATAGGTTAGGATTTTTCGCATTGAGGTTTGGTTTAGTCCCCCAATTGATCCTACTATTGTGGATATTAAAATAATAATTAGTGTGAATGCATTGATTTCAATCAGGTATGATATTAATATCAATGGGGCGGCCTTTTGCACTGTTATTAGTAGTGCACAGTTTTCTCATCTTAGTCCTTCCATTACTCCCGGGAACCATCAGTGAAGCGGGGCTGCTCCACTTTTTAGCAGGAGGGGGGTACAGATGATTATTGAGGTATATGTTCTTCTTTCAAATGTGAATAGACCCTCTGTTAACGTCTTTATTACTACCATGAATAGTAGTGTTGCTGAGGCAAGAACTTGTACAATGAAGTACTTCAGTGAAGCTTCTGTATTATACATGTTTTTGACGTTAGATATTAGAGGGATAAATGATATTAGATTGATTTCCAGACCTATTCATGCTCCAAGTCATGAATTGGAGGATACAGATACTAATACACCCCCCGCTAAGGTAGTTAGCAGGAGGATTTTTGTTGAGTTACTGGGCATTAGAGAAGAGAGTTTTATACTCTATTTATGGGGTATGAACCCATTAGCTTATTTAGCTTACTTTTCTATGTTGAGGCTTTTCTTTATATCTTGGTGTATGGTGCACGGTGGCTTTTGATGCTTGATGGTAATAGTTTAATTCTGTTAGATGTAATGAAGGTAGTTTTAGCTACATGTTTTATCCTATCACGATAGTCCTTTAATCAGGCTCATCATT